CACATAATAGATCAATAACCTTTTGGCGAAAGGGCACCCTTTTTATTATTATTATTTGTTCTTTGATAAAGAAAAAAAAATAAGAAAAAGCCGGCTATCGGAATCGAACCGATGACCATCGCATTACAAATGCGATGCTCTAACCTCTGAGCTAAGCGGGCTCATAGAAATTCTACATACATAAAAACTATATCTTAGTTTAAGCTTATTCATTTTTATTCTTTTATGATATAAATTATCTAAATATAAAAAAATTTTTAAAGAAAAAAAGGAAATATAAAATTGAGTTTATTTCTATAGATTTATTATTTTTCATCTAGAACAATTTTATTCTATTATATAATTCTATTGAAATAGAAATCATTATTATTATTATATCTACTAATCTACTAACTAATATATAAATTAGATTATAATGAGAAATGAGGGCTAGTAATTGAAAAAAATGCATTATGAAAATTTTCATTATAGCTATAATGAATAGATATTTTTTGAGTTATGTTATTTTAGGGGTCTGCCCCAAGAAAACCTAAAAAAAATAGAAATAAATCAAGAAAAATGAAATCCAGATTATAGATTATAATAATATAAAAAATAATATTCTATTTTCATTCAGAGACGAAGACGAAAAACAAAGAATCGATCCTTTGAGTATTACAAACTGCATAAAGGAAAGAAGCGTATATATGTTCTCTATTCATCTATATTGAATTGTACCTACAGAAATGATAGAATCATTTCGGATTAGACCAAAGCAAATTTCAAATTTATAGTCTTTCCAATAGAAATTCACTAGAAAAAAAAAATAAGAAAAAACTTTTCGGTATATTAATCTGTATAAAATCTAAAAAATGCGAGAGATACGGAAGGGGGGGACATCCCATTGGGGTCCTAATTTTATAAAATATAACGGGGATATGGCGAAATCGGTAGACGCTACGGACTTAATTGGCTTGAGCCTTAGTATGGAAACCTACTAAGTGAAAACTTTCAAATTCAGAGAAACCCTGGAATTAAAAAAAGGGCAATCCTGAGCCAACTCCTTTTTTCAAAAGCAAAAAAAAGTATTAAGAAAGAAAAAAAGGATAGGTGCAGAGACTCAAAGGGAGCTGTTCTAACAAATGGGGTTGACTGTGTTGTTATAAGTATAAGACTTCTTCCCCCTAAATTCCAAACCAAGAAAAAGGGTGAAGAATATACGTACTGAAATGATTAATGACAACCCAAATCTGTTCTGTATTTTTTTTTTTCTAATTTTAAGATATATAAAATAATATAGTATTTTATATATTTTCTATATTTATAGTAGAGATTTATAATAGGAAATTTAAAATGCAAGAATTGTTGTGAATCGATTCCATATTTATTCATCAAAACATTCACACTCACTCCATAGTCTGATAGATCTTGTGAAGAACTGATTAATCGGATGAGAATAAAGATAGAGTCCCATTCTACATGTCAATACTGACAACAATGAAATTTATAGTAAGAGGAAAATCCGTCGACTTTTAAAATCGTGAGGGTTCAAGTCCCTCTATCCCCAAAAACTTTTTTCACTCCTTAACAAATTATCTTTTTTTGCATTACCGTTTTAAAGTTAAAGATGGTTATGTTCCGATATATATTTTTTTTGTGATCTTATCACAAGTCTTATAATATATATGATAGGAGGACAAAAAAATATCTTTTATTTGAACAGGCAGTACTCCGTTGAGTAATTCATAATCCATATTTTTACCGTTTTATATATTATTATTAATATTAATATAAAACTTATGTAAAATTATATACAGAGTTCCTCTTTTTGAAGACCCCAAAAATTCCGGTACCTATATAATTGTAATACTTTTCATCCTTTTAATTGATTGACTAATTGACACAAACCCAAGTTATCTCGTAAAATAAAATGGGGAGATGATGCACCAGAAAAAGGAATGGTCGGGATAGCTCAGCTGGTAGAGCAGAGGACTGAAAATCCTCGTGTCACCAGTTCAAATCTGGTTCCTGGCACATTTGTGTTTTTTTTTATTCTATACCTAGAAATTGACGACTATGAGTCGATATACAAGTCGAGATCATGACACATAAGTAAGTTATTTAGCTAGTTATCGTGCGAAATACCCCATCTATCTAAAAACTGGATGGGTAGATAGTTTAAAAAAGAAACCCTTTTTTTAGGGTTTTAAATTTTTTGCTGCTATTGGGTTTCCTCTTATGTACAATACATTTTAATATAATACTTCATATATATTCGAATCGGATTACCTTTCATTTTAATATAGATTTATGTATGGATTTATATTTTTTCCTTTCCTCATACATCCTATGACTTTACGTAACCCGTCTAAGTAAGTGTAAGTTATTAATGTATGCGCGGTACAAAGTTCAGGATACAGAACTTTTTAGTTCATTCTATTGGCTCTTAGCTTATTCAAAATAAAATTTTTGAGATTCTCAAAAATTTTTTAATTTGTCTTTTCTTTTTTCTCCATCCATA